CCGATTTTAAATGCGGTCCTTTTTTGGCTATACATACATTTTCACAAAGAAACTGCCCAAGACTAACAATTGTAGATGTCTCTTCACAATAATTGTAATGGATAAAATACCAATTCAAATTGAATGGATTCAAAATAATGTTACTGCATGAATAGGGATTATAAATTTTACCTTTTTCATCCAGTAAATAATATTTAAGTATTTGAAAACTCTGTTTTAAATTGTCAAGTTGCAAATAGTTAGTTAGTAAGATCTGATTATGGGTTATTAAATGGGAAAATAAATCCAAATTAGAAATTGGAAAGCCTGTTCCTAAGGGGCCCAACGAATTACTAATTGTAATTAGGGGGTCCTTTTTGATTGATTCTTTTATTACATTGGGAGATTTTACATCGTTGAATGGACCTATTCGAGAACAATTGGATGATGACAAAATTCTCAAAGATTGAGATTCCTTATTTCGATTCAACAACATATGAATAGTCCCTTGATTTGCATTAACGGATTCTTGAATGCTTGCCTTGGAATAGGAATGAATGGAAGAAAACGGATTGACATTAGCGCGATCTGATCCATTCTCAGAGATCAATCCTGCACCCGACAGATCGTTCCTTTTTCCGGTATACGAAATAGGTGACTTCGCTAAGTCGATTCTTAGAAAATCTCTAATCAAACCATTTGTCCTTATTTCAACAAAGGAAGCACACGCCTTTTCGATCTTTTTGTCTTGGTCCCAATTCAACACTAAACAAGTCCGAACTAATTGAATACTTGTGTCCCAAATTTCAAGAATTGGGTCGTAATAAAGGATATAATTGACAACTCGAAGTTGTAGATTATCACTTTCCTGCAAGAGATCCGGCGGGAAAAGTCTTCCTAAATTTATACCATCCGTTTTTTTATATGGGACTACAGGTTGAACCAAAACAAAATATTTTTTTTCATACCTGGAAAGTTTCATTCGTTGGATATAGAGCCAATTTTTCAATTTTTTGTATTCTTTGTAATTTTGTTTTCCCCCTCCTGGTGGTATCAATCGGAATGTCTTATTTGTCTTTCCAGGAAAATGGATATCTCCGGAAAATATTATCAGTTTGATTTTTTCTGCTTTTTTCTTGACTCGAACCAATCCGCCTACCCGACTTCTTCTATTTAAAGTGATTTGCGTATCTACCCCAATAATACTATTGTGCCGTACCATTATGGACGAAGATTCGGCCAAAATGTGAACTTCCACGGGAATAAAAAAAAATGGATTTACTTCCTTTTGGTATTTTGGCCAAAATACCTTGACTCCTCGATACTCAATCAAATCCTCTTCGTTGACGATTGAATTAAGTTCTCTAGTTTCATATTTAGTAAGTCCCGAGCTCTTTCTTATATATCGAGGATCATCGAAATAAGCAAGAATACTATTTCTACGCAGAATACCATTTCTGGGGATTTCAATTGAGATACCTGAAGAAGGTATTAGTTGGTTCTCGCCTTCTTGAAGCGATTCGAGTGGGATGATGACTCTATTTCTTCGCCTCTTCGCCAATAAATCAGAATTCCCCTCGAGAATGGCCGGATTACAACGACCAGTACATGTCATTCGATTAAGTTCTGAATAATCGGGAATCCTATCTCCCTTTTGATTTTTACCAGAAAAATACGAACTAAAAAATTTGTGTCTCGCTTGATTATTAGTTACTGAGGGGTTAGAAATATATCTTCGCTTAACAGAAAGAGAATAAGCGTTCATTTGATCTTGATCCTTGTGGATCGAACAGGGTCCTAGACTGGATCTCCAGGGCTCCCCTAATAATATCCATAAATGACTTGTTTTTGGTAAGAGATGAATATTACCATATGTAAATTCAGGTGCATGGTACACATCGGTATTCCAGTGCATTTCGCCCTCTGAGTCAGAATAAATATGTTTTCGAACCTTCTCTTTCAAATTCAAAGTGGATGTTCTCGCGCGAATCTCAGCAATGACTTGTTCTGATTCTACATATTGATCGTTTTGAACTAAAAGAAAACTTTTGGGCGGAATACACACATTGTGTATAATATCTTCACTCTCGATAGTTACATACAAGTCTCTAGAACATATAAAAGCAGGATGTCCATGACGTGTACGTGTCGGATGAACTAAATCCTCATTGAATTTTATTTTTCCATTAGAAGGGGCTCGCACATGTTCTGCAGTACCCCCTGTGAATACTCCGCCGGTATGAAAAGTTCTTAATGTTAATTGAGTGCCCGGTTCTCCAATAGATTGACCTGCAATAATACCTACAGCTTCTCCCAATTCGACCAGGTCGTCATGAGCTGGACTCCGGCCATAACATAATTGACAAATCCAAGATGTACTCCTACAAGTAAAGGGGGTTCGAATAGAGATTGGTTGTGCTCTAAAAGTGATGAATCTATTGACAAGTCCAATTCCAATATCTTGATTTCTAGTAGCAATGCATCGTGAACCTATATATATATCATCTGCTAATACACGCCCAATTAATGTTTGGATAAAAATCCTGTCCGCCATCATTCCATTTCGAGGACTTACAGAAATACCTCGAACGGTGCCACAATCTGTTCGACGTACAACAATGTGTTGAACTACTTCAACAAGTCTGCGCGTGAGATATCCTGCATCTGATGTTCGGATAGCGGTATCCACAACTCCTTTACGGGCTCCGTAGCAAGAAATAATATATTCTGTTAAAGAGAGCCCTTCGCGTAAATTGCTTTGAATGGGTAAATCAATCATTTGCCCTTGGGGATCCGACATTAATCCTCTCATACCTACTAATTGATGTACCTGAGATGCATTTCCTCTGGCTCCCGAAAAAGACATTATATGAACTGGATTAAAAGGATCGGTCATCCGAAAATTTGGATTCATTTCTTGTCGCAAATATTCACTTGTGGCATACCATATCTCGATCGATTGACGTAATTTTTCTACCGCGTGTACATTCCCATAATGATGGTGTTTTTCCAAAATAAAACTTTGTTGTTCAGCGTCTTGAACTAGCCATCTTTTAGAAGGTATTGTTAAAAGATCATCAATTCCTAATGAAATGGATGCGGCGGTAGCTTGTCGGAAACCCAGAGTCTTTACTTGATCCAGGATATGTGATGTATATCCTATTCCATAGTGATCAATAAATCGACTAATAAGTCGTTTCATGGCAGTTCCGTCTATCACTTTATTGTGAAAGACCTGAGTGGGCCGTTCTGCCATCAGTACCTCCATATTGCGCTGAGTAGAATTTGACAATGGGTTTGAGTCAGTGATTGGAAAACTTCCTTTTCTAGATCTTGATTCACGTATAAATTCCGCAATTATGGTCCTAGTTAACCCGGCGAGACTCGAATTCCCGCGGGTAGCATAGAATTACAACAGCCCTGCCAAAACCCCTGTATGGCTTCTTCTATTTCTCGATAAAGAGAAATATGACCAAGAGTGGTTCGAATATATATATATAAAATTTCCCTTTTTATACTTCTTACTATTAGATAGTGTCCATAAATCTCATAATAGGTACCCAAAGATTCATAGTGAATTTCGATGGGAGCTTCTCTTGCAGCAATAACGCGTTGATCTAGTCGCCATCGCAGCCACAAAGCACTACCTAAATTGATTCGTTTTTGCCGATAAGCGCCAATTGCATCATAGGCATTACAAAAAAAGGGTTCTTTTTTTTTTGTATACTTATAGTTATTATTTTCATTTTGATAGTTTCTACGATTACATGGATTATACCTATTTACACAAATACCCCGACGATTACCACTCGTTAAGACATAGAGTCCACTAAGCATATCTTGCGTTGGTGCAGAAATGGGATCTCCAATAGTTGGAGACAAAAGATTCATATGAGAAAACATAAGTAAACGTGCCTCTGCTTGAGCCTCCAAAGATAAAGGCACATGAACAGCCATTTGATCCCCGTCAAAGTCTGCATTAAAGCCCTTACAAACTAATGGATGTAAACAAATAGCACGCCCCTCCACTAAAACAGGGAGAAATGCCTGTATGCCTAATCTATGCAGAGTAGGCGCTCTATTCAGCAATACAGGATGGTCATCCAGAATTTCCTGAAGTATTTCCCATACAATCGGTTTTTTTTTTCGAATTTGACTCTTAGCAACTCCTATGTTCGAAGCAAGATGTTTTCTAATTAGGTCACGAATTACAAATGCCTGGAAAAGTTCTATTGCTATTTCGCGAGGCAATCCACATCTATGTAAGGAAAGTGAAGGGCCCACGACAATCACAGACCGCCCTGAATAATCGACCCGTTTACCAAGCAGAGTCTCGCGAACTCTTCCTTCTTTGCCTTCAATTACATCTGAAAGCGACTTGTAAACTCTATTATGATCGTCCCTCATTGGTTGTCCGCAGATTCCATTATCAAGAAGTGCATCCACGGCTTCTTGTAGCAATTTTTCCTGAGATATTATTAATTCTTCTGGCGTAGCTATACTTGTTGTTAATAGATCTGTAAGAGTATTATTCCGATAGATAATTCTTCTATAGATTTCATTAATATCCGAGGTCACTAGTTTATCCTCATCTATATGATAGATTGGTCTCAACTCAGGAGGAAGAACTGGTAATAGACACAAAACCATCCATTTTGGTTCTATATTTGTTCGAATAAAATGCTTAGCCAATTCCATGCGTCTAAGCAAAAAATCTTTTCTTCTTCCAACTTTTCGATCTTCCCATTCGTTCCCCGTGGGTTCTTCTTCCTCCAATTCTTTCCATTCTACCAATGAATAATCTATAATACTTCGTAAATCTAGATTGGCTAATTGTTGTCTGATAGAACCTCCCCCGGTAGACATCTCTCGATTTCGAAATGTATCGAAGCTCCGGGTAGTAAAAAAAATGGGGATCCTGTATTTCCAGGGTTGGATTTCATATTCCAATAAACCCCGTAATCGTAAAAAAGTGGGTTTTTTATCTATGGGCCTAGCAAAATAAAAATTGGGATAGGATC